GGAAATCTCTCATCCTTAAATCAGTCCTTTATGGGATAAAGGTTCAAAAAATACAAATAATTTTCTATAAATTACTTTATATATATATATAAAGTAAATTCAAAAAATTATTGATATAATTCGAAGAAAAAAAAGCACAGTTTAAAGTTTTCAAAATACCAAAAAATAGATAATCTAAGTGACTTTTTTTTGCTATTACTAGGATTAAACAAAAGGATTTGCAAATAAAAGCGCTAATGCCACAACTAGTCCATAAATTGTTAAAGCTTCCATAAAAGCTAGACTAAGCAATAAAGTGCCTCGTATTTTACCCTCTGCTTCTGGTTGTCTTGCAATACCTTCTAAAGCTTGACCTGCAGCAGTGCCTTGACCAATCCCAGGTCCAATAGAAGCAAGTCCCACAGCCAATCCAGCAGCAATAACGGAAGCAGCAGAAATCAGTGGATTCATAGTAAGTTCCTCGCACTAAAAAAAGGAAAAGGTTAATGATACAAAAAACCAAAGAATTATTACCTATTTTAAAATAGGTAAATCTATTAGTCGAAATAACTCAAAACTACGATACGAATTGAAATAATTAATATTTATGAATTGTCAGAACTTTTTCGATATTTCCTTTTTCTTTTCTATTTATGATGGAATTTTTTGAATAAAGTCTTAATTTTTCTATACCTTTCCAACCACTCTTTCATTTCAAATTTTTCACTCTTTCTTCGAGATCGTTTAGTTCATCTGTTTTTTTTTTTAATACAAAAAAATCACAGACGAAACAGACCATTTATTTTCTAATCTATTTTTTTAGAAATAATTTATTATATTATATATATAAATAATAATAAATAGTGTTATTTAGCTAGTGAACATCTCATATTGCATAAAAAAACTGTTCTTACATAAACAGTCCATATTGAATATGAACTCATTCGAATTCCATAAAAATTCTTCAAAACAAATAAAAAAATGACTGGACTTTTTAAAATTCAATAAAATACTTTTAGCGTAACCTTTTTATTACAAATTAGACTTCAAAAATATCGTCCATCTCCTCTCTCCTATGTTTAAATCGTGCTTTATCTTCCTATATTTTTCTATATACTATATTATTTTCTATATACTATATTATAGTATATTCTATAATTAAATTCTCAAACCAAGCAAACAGATTTTCTTGAATCAAAAAGGAATTAGGATAAGCTAAGCTAAAAAAAAGACTATTTCGACGAATTAATGATGACCCTCCATGGATTCTCCTATATAAGCTGCTGCTAAAGTTGCAAAAATAAGAGCTTGAATACCACTTGTAAATAATCCAAGCAACATGACAGGTATAGGAATTATTAAAGGGACTAAAGAAACAAGAACAACAACTACCAATTCATCAGCTAATATATTTCCAAAAAGTCGAAAACTCAAAGATAAAGGTTTTGTAAAATCTTCTAGAATATTAATTGGCAAAAGGATTGGAGTTGGATTAATATATTTCTCGAAATAACTCAATCCTCTTTTGCTAAGACCCGCATAAAAATATGCTACTGACGTGAGTAAAGCTAAAGCAACCGTAGTATTTATATCATTCGTGGGGGCGGCTAACTCTCCATGAGGTAACTCGATAATTTTCCAAGGGAAAAGAGCACCTGACCAATTAGAAACAAAAATAAATAGGAACATTGTTCCTATAAAGGGAACCCAAGGACCATATTCGTCTCCAATTTGAGTTTTGCTTAAATCTCGAATAAATTCGAGAATATATTCAAAAAAATTCTGACCATCTGTTGGAATGGTTTGTGGATTCCGAACAGCTATGATGACTGACACTAACAAAATTCCAATTACGATCCAAGAAGTGATAAGTACTTGGGCATGGATTTGTAAACCTCCTATTTGCCAATAGAGATGTTGGCCTACTTCTACAGCAGATATCTCAAATAACACATTATATGCTCTAATGGAAGATGATATAACATTCATAAATTTCCTCTGATCGAATTTTGACTGAAAAAAAAAGTTCATTTTTTTTCAATTCACCAACTTGAATATCCTATATTTAGGATACCAAAAAATTTTGATGTATCCTATACAAAAACAAAAAGTTCTTGTATAGAATAGAAAAAATTGAATGATATCCCATTCTCCTATCAATTGAGAAAAAAAACTCCGATCATCAAGGATTTTTTTCAATTGCTATATGATCGATAATAGCATAATCTTGAGCTTCGGTTGTGGACATAAAAGTATCTCTTTCCAGATCATTCTGTATAACATTTATAGGTTGACCAGTATTTTGTCCATAAATTTCCGCAATTGTGTTACGAAGTTCAAACATTTCTTCTGCTTCCACTTGCATTTCTCTTGGATTTCCACTATTTTTTGTTTTTTTTTTATGAGAAAAAAAAGAAAAAATAGTGAAAAAAAGAGTAAAAAAATATTTTTTTTTCATAAAATCATATTTAATGAAATCAGAGAACTTTCTTTTGATAATAATGTTCAACAGAGTAAACATCTTTATTGTATCAAAATTCTCATTCTCTATAAGAATCTCTAAAATCCATGGAAAAGAACACAGAAAAAGGATAATTTTAATGTGGATATCTATTAGAATTGCCATAAGAATCTCTTTAATTTGCAAAATAATTCAAAGAATTATTTTTTGAATTATTGGTAGATTCTTTATGAATTTATTAGTTATTTTCTATTTTATCTCCTATTTCCTTTTCTTTTATTTTTTTTTTTTAAGCGAGGTGCCTTTAATAATTGTTCCGATGGAACCTTCTACCGGTAATTCACCATGGATACATGACAAAAAAACAATTTTTTGAAATACTTATTTGATTGACTCTGATTCGAATTTTATATTCATTTCATACTCATTATTTTACTTTTTCATATTCATATATTTTTTAATAAAGAATATATTCTTGAATAAAGAAAGGTGAAAATCCATGATTTCTTGTCTTCATTCCTTTTTCTTTTATTTGATACATGGAATAGTTTTATTTAAGAATATTATAATATATTATATAAATTATAATATAGGAGAGATGGCCGAGTGGTTGAAGGCGTAGCATTGGAACTGCTATGTAGGCTTTTGTTTACCGAGGGTTCGAATCCCTCTCTTTCCTTTTTTTTAATTCTTCAATGTTCTTCATTATTAAATCTTCTTTAATTATTTAATTTAATGTTATTTATTAAAATAATATGCAAAATATTATTAGAGATAGTACCATTCCAGCAAAAAAAACTTTTTCCTTTTCTTCCTGTATCAAAAAAAAATCGTTCAACAAAGTGATCAAAAATTTATAAAGAAAGGTTTTTTTGAATGAGAAATATTAACCTTGCCTTTTTTTATGTTTCAAATTGGGACAAATCACTGTAAGTTGTCTACGCCTACGAACTAATCGACATCTTTGACAAATTTTACGAACAGATGCTCCAATTTTCATATTTCTTATTTTTTTTTTTTGAATTCATTGGGAAAAAATAAAACTCATCTAATCTATATCTATTTTTTATATTTTTTTTATTGAGATGAAAAACTCTTTATTAGGTCCCAGAAAGAGAATTAAGAACCTAATCTGTCTCATCTTGGTTAAACTTTGTGTCTTTGCTATTCCTTTGATCTGTTGATTGAGGGGAATCGTTGCTTATTGAATTTGTGCTTTCTTTTTTTAAGTTTAAGAATGATTCAGGAGAGGCGCTATTCTCCATCGTTTGATGATCATTATGAGTTTGTTCTATACTAGTCTGCTTTGATAGAGGAGGAAATCGATAAAAAATTCTTCCTTTTTTTGAATCGAATTCGCTTATTTGTATCTTGACTCTATCCCCTAGTAACACACGTATACGATTACGGCGCATATTGCCAGATAGATAACCCAGAACAGTTTGACTATTATGGTGCAAACGTACGTGGAACATGATATCTTTGATCGGTTCCACCACAGTTCCCTCATAAACAAATTGCTCTTTTTCATTGTTATCTTTTCTAGCACTGCCATTTTTTTTCTTTTTTTTCATCTTCTTTGTACTTCTCCTCTCTATGGATATTGTGGATTTATATGGCACTGCCATTTTTTTTCTTTTTTTTCATCTTTTTTCTACCTCCCTTTTTTATGGATATTATGGATTTCTTATATTATTATTATGGATTTCTTATATTATGGATTTCTTATATTATTGATTTCTTATATCATAGATTTCTTTGAGAATCTTTATTATCTTGGTTAGGTCTTAGGTCTTTGCTATTCCTTTGATCTGTTGATTAAGATTAAGGGGAATCGCCGCTTATTGGATTTGTGCTTTCTGTGTTTAAGTTTAAAAATGATTCAGGAAAGGTGGTATTCTCCACCTCTTGATTTAGATTTTTTATCACATCAGAAGAAAAAAATTCTTTATCATAATAATTCTTTATGATGTAACATAATATCTCTCATTTCCAACTCAAATAGATTTTCTATTTTTTTTTCTAAAGCAAAGTTCTTATCTTGTCTTGAAGAATACAAACTTTTTTTCAATCCAGTACCAATAGGTAGAATTCTTGCCAGAACAACATTTTCTTTCAGACCTTTCAACCAATCAATACGACCTCGCAGAGCAGCTTTTGCTAAAACTCGAGCGGTTTCTTGAAAACTTGCTTCAGATATGAAACTTTGAGTATTTAGAGAGGCTCTTGTTATTCCCAATAGGATTGCCCGATAAAAGATTGCTTCATCCAAAGCACGTCCTGCTCGTTCGGCTCGTAATAATCCAATTAATTCTCTAGGTAAAAAGACATTAGACATTCCATTTTCTGAAACCAACACTTTTGATGTTACTTGACGTACAATCATTTCGATATGTCTATTATGGATATGTACCCCCTGAGATCGATAAACCTTTTGGATCTCATTAACCAAAGAAATACGACTTTGGGCTATGGTTAGCTCAGCTCCAATGAAGAAAACCCAAGGTACTCCAAGAATTCTTGATATACGTTGGTTCCAGCCTTCAACTCTCCTTTTTAGGTTTATCAATATTAAATCAATCGAACGTACTTCGAAAAATTTTTCTACTTTTGGAAGACCTTGCGTTATATCGCTAGATCTCGATTTTTCATATAGAAATGTAACCAATACATCTCCTTTATAAAATATTTCCCCATAATGACCATGAATAGTTGCACCTGAAGTGAGCAAATAGGGCTTAGCTGATCTTATAATTAAGGAATCAAGATTAATAATTACAATTTGACCAGATTTTTTGACATATGATTCGTCTTGAAATAGACACAAATTCTCGCAAATAAATTGTCCAAGATTTATTTTTGTCGATGTCTCTTCCCAACTATCATCTTGAAAGAAAGGGTACCAATTCCAATTGAATGGGTTCAAAAAAAAGCTTATCGGTAGATCCGGATTGTAAATTCTCCTATTCTCATCGATTAAACAATATTCAGCTACTTCAGGTTGAAGTATTCTATATGTATTATAGACTTGAATCAATACTTTGACAGTCTGTTCCAAAAGAGATGGCCTTACGATGACACATGGATCAAACTTAGAATTCTCTATATCTAGTAAAATGATGTTGAGTAGCAAGAAAATCTCTTTCAAATTGTCAAAAAAATCAAACCAATTAGCAAAATAGTTAGAAAAAAAATATTTATTTAATAAGATCTCATTATAAGTTATTAAATTACAAAATATATAAAAATTCATTATTTTAGATACACTAGTACCTAGTGGACCCAAAACAAATATATATAGGAATAGGGGATTCCTTTTTTTTTTCACAGTATTATTATTATTTTGGAATCGATGCATTTGAGAACAATTGGATGATGACAAAATAATAAAAGATTGGTAATCCTTGTTTCGATTTAACAAAGTACCCATAGTTCCTTGATGTTGATTAAATGATTGAATCTTCGTCTTGGAATAAAAAGGATTGATATTGTTACGATCTAATCTATTATCAGCAATACGATCTAAAATATTATCAGGAATGAATCCTGAACTTGCTCTTTCATATCTTTTTCCGATATATGAAGGTTTAATTAACTCAATTTTTATGAAATTGCGAATTAAAAAATTTGTCTTTATCTCAACAAATGAAGCATGAACCTCTTCTTCTATAGAACTATTTTGTTCTTGGTGCCAATTCAATACTAAACAAGTTCGAACTAATTGAATACTTTTGAGACAAATTATTCGAATTGACTTGCTATCTCCATAAAGGAAATAATTGACAACTCTAAGTTGGAGATTGTCTTTTTCTTGCAAGAGATCCTGAGGAAAAAGTGTTGCTAAATCAATCTCATCAGGTATTTCATATGTAATTACAGGTCTAACCGAAACAAAATACTTCTTCTTGATAGGTGTGATCCCTTGAACATAGATCCAATCTTTCCATTTTTGGAATTTTTTAGAATTTTTTTTTCCTGTTTCTCGTGGTATCAAAATCTCGCTGTGCCTGGATATCTTATCTGTTTCCCTCGGAAAATGAATATCTCCGGAAAAGATTTTCAGTTCAATATATTTTCTTGTTTTCTTTACTTGGACTAATCCACCTACCTGGCTTCGTTTATTTAAAGTGAGCCATGTATTTATTCCAATGATACTATTGTTCCGGACCCTTATAGAAGAGGATTTCGGTAAGATATGTACTTCTTCGGGAATGAAAAAAAACTGATCCACTTTCCTTTGGTTTTCCGGGCTCAATTCTTGTCTTTCTTGATCCTCAATTAACATTTGATATTCCGGACTGAATTCTTGTCTTTCTTGATCCTCACTTAACATTTGGTATTCCGGACTGAATTCTTGTCTTTCTTGATCCTCAATTAACATTTGGTATTCTGGACTGAATTCTTGTCTTTCTTGATCCTCAATTAACATTTGATATTCCGGACTGAATTCTTGTCTTTCTTGATCCTCACTTAACATTTGGTATTCCGGACTGAATTCTTGTCTTTCTTGATCCTCAATTAACATTTGGTATTCTGGACTGAATTCTTGTCTTTCTTGATCCTCAATTAACATTTGATATTCCGGACTGAATTCTTGTCTTTCTTGATCCTCAATTAACATTTGGTATTCCGGACTCAATTCTTGTCTTTCTTGATCCTCAATTAACATTTGGTATTCCGGACTCAATTCTTGTCTTTCTTGATCCTCAATTAACATTTGGTATTTCGGACTCAATTCTTGTCTTTCTTGATCCTCAATTAACATTTGGTATTCCGGACTGAATTCTTGTCTTTCTTGATCCTCAATTAACATTTGGTATTCCGGACTGAATTCTTGTCTTTCTTGATCCTCAATTAACATTTGGTATTCTGGACTGAATTCTTGTCTTTCTTGATCCTCAATTAACATTTGGTCTTCCAGAAATTCTTTTATTCCTTGATCTTTTATTAACATTTGGTATTCCGGATTCAATTTTTGTTTTTTTTGATACTCAATCAACATTTGATATTTTTGATATTCAATCAAAGTTTGGTATTCCGGGCTAAATTCTTGTATTTCTTCATCCTCAATCAACGTATAGTATTCCGGAAATTGTTTTATTCCTTGATCCTCAAGCAAATCTTCTTTTTTTATGATCGACTCTATCTCTATGATCCCGTATTGAATAATTCCTGAATTGACTCTTCTGTATCGTGTATCATCAAAAAAAGCAAGAATACTATTATTTTGAAGGAAAATACCGTTTATAGGTATTTCCATCGAAATCGCAAAAGAAGATATTAGTTCTTTTTCTTGTTCTTTATCATATTTTAATGGGATAATAAATCGATTTCTTCGCTTTTTCGCCAAGAAATAAGAATTCTCTTGCAAAATAGAAGGATATATGAAATTCGAAAAATTTTTCGATATGATTTGATCAGTCCGTGAATGTTCAAGAATTTCCCCTTTATTAGAAGTATCCAACAATTTATATCTTAATTGATTATTAGTTTTTGAGAGGTCAGAAATATATCTTTCTTCAATAGAAAAAGAATCAACATTCATTTGATCTTGATCCTTGTGGACCGAAAAAGACACTCTATCGGATCTCCAAGGACTTCCTGCTAATACCCATAAATGGCTTGTTTTTGGTAATAGATGCACATTACTATATGTATCTTTATATGTATCTTTAGGTTTATGGTAGACATCAGTACTCCAGTGCAGTTCTCCTCCTGATTCCGCAAAAATATGTTTTTGTACTGTCTCTCTCAAAGGAAAAGTAGACATTCCAGTGCGAATCTCAGCAATAACTTGTTCTGATTCTACATATTGATCATTTTGAACTAAAATCAAACTTTTCGAAGGGATACTCATATTATGTATAATATCTCGACTTTCTATAGTTACATAAAAGTCTGTAGAACACAGAAAGGCAGGATGCCCATGACGGGTACGTGTAGGATGAAGCAAATCCTCGTTGAATTTTATTTTTCCCTGAAAAGGAGTTCGTACATATTGGGCAGTACCACCTGTGAATACTCCACCAGTATGAAAAGTTCTTAATGTGAGCTGAATTCCAGGTTCCCCAATCGATTGACCCGCAATAATACCTACAGCTTCTCCTAAATCAACCAAATCACCATGAGTGGGACTCCGACCATAACATAATTGACAGATCCAAGATGTACTTCTGCAAGTGAAAGGACTTCTAATATATATTGATTGTGTTTGAAAGGTTATAAATCGATTGACCAGTCCAATCCCAATATCTTGATTTCGAGTAGCAATGCATCGTAGACCAATATAGATATCATCTGCTAATACACGACCGATTAGTGTTTGGACCAAAAAGGTTTCTGTCATCCCATTTTGAGGACTGACGGAAATACCTTGAATAGTACCACAGTCTCTTTTACGTACAATAATGTGTTGAACTACTTCAACAAGTCTACGAGTAAGATATCCAGCATCTGCTGTTCGTATAGCAGTATCTACAACTCCTTTGCGAGCTCCATAACAAGAAATTATATATTCGGTCAAAGAGAGTCCCTCGTGTAAATTGCTTTGAATGGGCAAATCAATCATTTGTCCTTGAGGATCTGACATTAATCCTCTCATACCCACTAATTGGTGTATCTGAGATGCATTTCCCCTAGCTCCCGAAAAAGACATTAAATAAACTGGATTAGAAGGATCAGTCATCCGAAAGTTTGGATTCATTTCTTGTCTCAAATATTCACTTGTAGCATACCATATTTCAATAGATTGACGTAATTTTTCTACTGCGTGTACATTTCCAAAATAATGGTGTTTCTCCAAAATAGAATTCTGTTGTTCAGCATCTTGAACTAACCAAGGTTTCGATGATATTGTTAAAAGATCATCAATTCCTAATGAGATAGATGTAGTAGTGGCTTGATGGAAACCTAAAGTCTTTAGTTGATCTAGGATATGCGATGTATATGCCATTCCAAAATGAACTATTAATCTGCTAATAAGTCGTTTCATAGCAGTTCCATTTAAGACTCTATTGTAAAAGGCTTGTTCTTTCATAAAAACCTCTTCTATATTCTGCTGAGTAGGATTCGACAATAAACATGAGTGAGTGGTTCGAAGATAGAATTTCTTTTATTTTAGTCTTGATTTCTATTTATGCAGAAATTCAGAAAAAATGATATTAATGAAATTGGAAAAACCCGAATTTCGCTGCCCGGGGCATCACCTAATCTAATTTTTGAGTTTAGATAGTGTATGAATATACCGGATTCGACTAAACCCGGATTTCACTAAACCCTTGTATGGCTTCTTCTATTTCTCGATAAAAAGAAATATGACCAATAGTGGTTCGAATATATATACAACGGATTTCATCTTTTGTACTTCTTATTATTAGATAATGCTCATAAATCTCATGAGAAGTACTCAAAGATTCATATTGAACTTCAATAGGAACTTCGCTTGACCCAACAACACCTTTGTCTAAATTCCATCGGAGCCACAAAGGGCTGTCTAAACTGATTCTTTTTTGCCGATAAGCTCCAAGTGCTTCATATGAGCTAGAAAAATAAGGTTCTTTTTTTTTTTTATACTTAAAGTTTTTATTGTCAATTGGTTCATTTTGATAGTTTCTCCAATTAAGTAAATTATACCTATTTGCACAAATTCCTTCACGAATTCCCATGGTTAATACATAGAGTCCGATAAGCATATCTTGAGTTGGTACACAAATAGGATCTCCAATAGCTGGAGATAAAAGATTTATATGAGAAAACATAAGTAAACGAGCTTCTGCTTGAGCCTCCAAAGATAAAGGTAAATGAACAGCCATTTGATCTCCATCAAAGTCTGCATTAAAACCCTTACAAACTAATGGGTGTAAATAAATAGCACGATCCTCTACTAAAATGGGTTGGAAAGCCAATATGCCTAATCTATGCAGAGTGGGTGCTCTATTCAATAATATAGGATGCCCCTCCATAACTTCTTTAAGTGTTTCCCATACAATAGGTTCTTTTTCCCGCTCCTGAATCAGCCTTTTAGCAGTCGCTATGTTAGTAGCGAAATGTTTCCTAATTAGATGGCGGATTAGAAATGCTTGGAAAAGCTCTATTGCCATTTCTCGAGGTAATCCACATTGATATAATGAAAGAGAAGGACCCACAACAATGACAGAACGCCCTGAATAATCAACCCGTCGACCAAGTAAAGTCTCACGAAATCTTCCTTCTTTCCCTCCAAGTATATCTGAAAAAGATTTGTAATCTTTATCTTTAGTAAAACCATCTGACCTCAGTTGTCCGCGGACCCCAATATGAAGAAGTATATCCACAGCTTCTTGTAATAATTTTGCCTGAGAATTTATAACAACAACATCTCTGTCCGAAGATATAAATGAAGATATACTTAATAAATTGCTAAGAAGAATATTCTTCTCAATAACTCTTTTATAGAGCTCATTAATATCCGAACTTATTAGCTTACCCCCTTCTATCTGAATAATGGGTCTCAATTCGGGAGGAAGAACTGGTAATAAGTACAAAACCATCCATTCAGGTTCTATATTTGTTTGAAGAAAACGTTTAGCTAATTCCATACGTCTAACCAAAAAATTCTTTCTTATTTGAATTTTTCTATCTTCCCATTTATCTCCAGTAGGTTTCAGGACTGCTAATCCTTTCCATTCTACTAATGAATTCTCGATAAGAATTCGCAAATCTAAATCAGCTAATTGCTCTCTAATAGCATCAGCTCCTGTCACAATTTCTCGATTTCGAAATTTCTCGAAGCCTCGGGTATTAAAAAAAAGCGGAATGCTGTATTTCCAGGATTGGATTTCATCTTCGAATGAACCTCGTAATCGTAAGAAAGTTGGTTTTTTAGCTGTGGGCCTAGCAAAAGAACAATCGAGATAGGTTCCTAAAGGATTCCCCCCTTTCAAATCGGACGTGAAGGTTTCCTCTCATCCGGCTCAAGTAGTTAAAAAAAAGAAAAAAAAGTTCTTTCTTTTTTTAGATAAAAAATGAAAAAGAACTACTCTTTACTCAAGTTCCCAATTAAAACTAATTTCTCATTGATTCATTCTTATTTTACTTGAATTTGATAAATGAATTGCTTAAAATGAGAATGTCAAATTATTGAGTAGTCTATTTCCCTAATGAATTCTCTTAAAGATTTCTGATTTTTGAATTCATACGGGATTTATTTGTCTATATCTCATTCCATTTAATCTTTTAGGTCCCTAGTCACCTCGATGGTTATGCCTTACTTGAAGCATATATGCGATGGATAAACTTCTGTAACCATACTATATTTGATTGCTTAAGCAAAATCTTTTTCTAAATGGAATGATAAATCTCATGAAAAAAGATTTTCACAAGGTATAACTAGGTTTATCTATTATAGAATCGACCATGGATTAATTCCCCTTTAATTTAGAAGTATAGAATATACCAAAAATTCTAAGTTTCATGTTATTTCTTCCAAAACACATGTCAGAGCTAGGGCATCCCAATAGGATCGAATGGGATGACAGTTTCTCAATTCGAACCTGTCAAATGAGAATTTTGATCAAATCACACACCGCAATATACTAGACTTTTTAATTCCTTAAGGGATTTATCTAAAAGATTTGCGATATAACTAGGACGACCTTTTAAATACCACACATGAGTCACTGCACATGCGAGTTTAATGTACCCCATTTGATATCTTCGTATCCGAGAATTACCAAATTCTACTCCGCATTGTTGACAAAATTTTGGGTTTTCTTTTTCAGCCCCAATCTCTCGATACTTTCCACACCCACAAAATCCACTTTTTATGGGTCCAAAGATTCGTTCGCAAAACAATCCATTTTTTTCTGGTTTATTGCTTTTATAATGAAAAGTCTCATTTTTTGTTACCTCTCCAACTATTTTTTCCCCATTAGGTAGAATTTTGGTCGCCCAAGCCTTTATTTGTTGAGGGGAAACTGGTCCAATTTGAAGTTTTTGATGTTTATACTGGTCAATCATAAAAATTGAAATAATTATTAATTCAGATCACACTTCCTTCCTATGAATCTGGAAGTTCTTTTCAGATACAAGGAAATAATTCAGTTCTAGAGCCAAAGATCGTAGTTCTCGAACGAGTACTCGAAAAGTTTCTGGAAAATCATCCTCAGGGTTAGGTGCTCTTCCTCCAATAAGCATAGTATTTAATATTTCTTTACGAGCTCTAATATGATCAGATTTATAAGTAAGGATTTCTTGTAAAATATGAGCAACACCAAATCCTTCGAGAGCCCAAACTTCCATTTCTCCTACCCGTTGTCCCCCTTGGTTGGCCCTTCCTCTAAGAGGTTGTTGTGTAACAAGTGTGTAAGGCCCAGTAGAACGTCCATGGATTTTATCATCTACTTGATGAATTAATTTTAGGATATAGGACTTTCCTACTAGAATAGGTTGTTCAAAAGGATTTCCTGTTCTTCCATCAAATATTCTGCTTTTTCCAGGGTATTCAGGCTCAAATACCCATGGATTTTTTGTTTGTTTACTAGCTTCATATAATTCAGAAAACACTAGTTTTCTCGAAGCCTCTTGCTCATATCTTTCATCAAAGGGTGTTATTCGATAATGTCTCTTTAGCAAATCCCCTGCTAATCCAAGTGAGCATTCAAATATCTGTCCCACATTCATTCGTGAAGGTACTCCCAAGGGATTGAAGACCATATCAACAGGTGTTCCATTTTGCAAATAGGGCATATCTTGTCTAGACAAAATCTTGGAAATAATACCTTTATTTCCATGTCTTCCAGCTACTTTATCACCTACTTTGATTTGACGTTTCTGTAAAATATATACAGAAACCATCTCTAAAAAATCACTGGAATCGTTCATCTCAATCCATTTCACATCAATAACTAGACCTTTTCCACCTATAGGTAGTCTTAGAGAAGTTTCTTTTGTACTGGATAAATCTATGCCAAGCACAGCCTCTAATAATCTGTCCTCTGGAAACGGTTCATCCTCTCTTGGCGTTAATTTACCTACAAGAATATCACCTGTTTCTACCCAAGATCCCAACATCACAATCCCATTCCTATCCAAATTGCGGAGAAAATGAGTCTCGAGATGGGGTATTCCCTTAGTGATTCTTTCAGGGCCTTGATTTGTCATATAAGTCTTAATTTCATATCTCCGAATAGAAAAAGAAGTAAAAATATCTTCATATATCAGACGTTCACTAATTAGTACTGCATCTTCAGAATTATAACCCTCCCATGGCATATAAGCTACTAATATGTTTTTTCCTAAAGCGAGTTCCCCATCAACTGTAGCGGCACCGTCCGCCAAAATTTGACCTTTTTTAACGCATTTACCTCCCTGAACCCGGGGTTTTTGATGGATCAAAGTTTTTTTGTTGGAATCTTGATACTTAACTAAAGGAATACTTTCAGTATTCCCATTCCTTGAAAAAAGGATCTTTTGACTATCAGTATAAAGGACCTTTCCCTGATGCTCAGCTATAAGTGAAAACCCCGAATCTACAACCGTTTGGCCTTCTAGGCCAGTTCCAACAATACACTTCTCCGACTGAGAAAGCGGAACTGCTTGGCGTTGCATATTAGAACTCATTAAAGCTCGATTGGCGTCATTATGCTCGATAAAAGGAATAAGAGAAGCTCCAATAGAAAAATAGTGGAAGGGAGAAATACTTCTAAGATGAATCTGTTCCCACGCAATAGTTAGGAATTCTTGACGGTATCGAGCAGGAACAACCTCTTCTTCTTGAATACCCTGGTTCAAAGCCAAAGAATTTCCTGCTGCTATCATATAATATTCATCTTTTGTTGGTGATAAATAAACCATCTGTCCTTTTTTTTTTCTTGATTTCTCAGATATTTTATAAAACGGACTTTCTATAGATTCCCAATGACCAATCCGTGCATAAATAGCTAAGGATCCAATAAGTCCAACATTAGTACCTTCAGATGTATCAATTGGACAAATACGTCCATAGTAGCTAGGATGGATATCTCGTATCTGAATACTAGCAGTCCGACTTGTCAGTCCTCTAGGACCCAAAAAACTCCATTTTCGACCATGAGCTACTTGTGCTAATGGATTAGTTTGATCTGAAAGTTGCGATAAGGGGTGAAGACCAAAAAACGATTCATAAGTAGTTTTGAATGAAGTTGAAGTTACCAAAATTTGAGGACTTCGTATCCATTTATTACGAGAAATTGCTACAGATATAGTATTCCGAACTGCCTTTTCTAAAAGAGAGAGAGCCAATCTAAATTGATCCTGTAAAAGATCTCCTACAGAACGAATACGTTTATTCTTCAAGTGATTCATATCATCAAGTGTACCCATTTCCCATTTCATTTCAATCAAATGATCGGCAGCAGCCAATATATCTTTTGGTAACAAAAATATATTGTCCTGAGATATATCGAGATTAAGTCTCCGATTCATATTTCGTCGACCAATCTTTCCTAGTTCGCATTTTTTTTTATAAAATTTTTCTAAAAAGTCCTTTTGTAAGTACTCACATAAGGACTCTGAAGATACAATATCTTTCTGTTCCTTCTCTTCTTTAGAAAAAAACTTTTTGTGAAACTCCAAAAGAGCATTTTCTTTTGAACTAATCTTTTTTAGTTCCTTCTTATCATTTGCGAAAGACAATAAAATCTCAGGGTAACGAACATTATCTAGAATTTCTTTCAGATTCGAACCCATAGCTAATAATAGAACTAGAATCGATATCTTTTGTTTCCTACTCACACGCACCCATATCCTTGCTTTTGTATCCATTTCTAACTTTATCCTTCCTCCGCAATCTGATATTATAGTGGCCGTATAGACAGAAATTCCTTCGCGGTCCAATCTTGAACGATAATAAATACCAGGGTTTTGCAATATTTGATTAATTACAGTTCTATATATTCCATTTATTATAAAAGTTCCTTGGGAAGTCATTAAAGGAATGTTTCCTATAAAAACGGTTTGTTTTTGCATTTTTATACTGGTTTTTCGAATTAATCCCGCGGGTACATATAATCTTGCAGAATATGTAAGTGATTCATAAAAAGCATCTCTTTCTTTTATCAAGGGTTCTACCAATTGATATTTTTCCACAAAAAATAGAAATTCCATATTTTGATCTATATCTTTCATTTTTTTTTCTGGAAACTTATCAAATTCTTCCTTCAAGCCTTTAGTAATAAATCTGCAAAAGCCCTCAAATTGTATCTGATTAAACCCAGGTATTGTTGACATTCCCCTATTTTCATTCCAAATCATCTTAATCTGAAGCTTATTTATTATCGAAAAAAATCCCTTTAGTTGATCATTATTTCTTGACGATCCCTATCTATAGATCAATCTAGTAATGATGGAATTTCTATTCTGTTTGATAAATCACATGAAATTTTAGTGAACTCCATATATGTCCATTACTACTTTTTTATTCTATCCAAATAAAATGAAGGATTTGATTTGGATAAAAATTGATTCATATAGTACGCAATACCTCCGAAATTTTTCGGAGAAATTTTATCACCTTTGGTCCCGAAATTTGGATTTCTCGATATTTTATTTTAGTCGAGAAAATAGAACCCCGGACCCAGTAAGAAATCAATTCGCAACGATATCTCGGAGGGAGCTCATTAATTTGCGAATCCCTCTCTTCCCACTCGGATTCCGACAAAGGGAGTGAATACGATGGGGCCAACTCCTCTGATTGAGTTAGATCCCACTTGAAGTACTGCATCTCAAACCACTTATAATGGCAAGAGTACAATGGGTCCAACTCCTCTGATGGATAAGGATCATCGATTGACGATTTGAAATAGGTAACTATTTTCTTTATTTCTTCTAGTAAATTGAGAACACTTGTTGCAAAAAGAGTTTCTTTTTGCTTATGGTATTCTATGAACCGATCAATCTGGTAAATAAACGGAATAATATGATTTCTTAAAGACCAATTGGAATAATGTTCTAACTCTCGATAAAAGAAAAAGTCCTTATATATAATAGGACTCAACATCTGATTCCTCCTCAGATGATCCTTCATTTGACTCTGACAAAGAGTCCTCATCTGACTTGGAATCAAAGTCTTCTGATGATAAAGAGTCCTCCTCATCTAATTCATCATCATCAGATGATGCTTCATTCCAAGAATTTCTATCTTGATTGGAATTAATTCTTTTTTTTGTAGGAAAAATAAATGTTGATAACGGCTCAACAATATGGTGAATGACGAATTTTTTCAAAAGTTTTTCAATCTTTTCTAAACTCTTGTGGACGAATGACCAGTGGGCCATAATTTGACAAAAAATGTACCATATATTTTATGCCTCCCATAGGATTATGAAATTTTATTTTTTTTGTAAAGAGGTGGAATAGAAATAGAATGATTTTATTTTTAAAAAGGTGGAATAGAATAATGAAGAAAAGAGGTGGAATAGAATAATGAAGAAAAACCGCTTTCATTCCAAAAAAAAAACGTGAGGATTTGCAAGAAGTATAAATTAATGGAATGGAAATGTATTGATAAAATATTCCTGAAACATGATTCTGCTACTTTCTTCCAATTATGGAATCTTTTCTATATAAAATAGAAAAAAATGATAATAATTAAATTTAAAAATGATAATAATTAAATTTAAAGTTCTACATTTCATATTATTCAGAAGAATTTCATACTAGGAACGGAAAAACCGAATCTTTTTGAAATATGAAATAGAAAAAGTGTACATGAAAAAGTGTACATGTAGTAATAGACATATTTGATCTGAACATCAAATGAAGCAACGAGCTCCGATTTACTTTAAATTAAAATAATTATGAAGTAAAAAGAAATTGTACTCTTCTCGTAGACCGATTACATTACATAACTACCTGAATTGAAGGAATTCTTCAACTAAGCTCTTTTCGTTAAATTCTTATCATTATAATTTAGGATAGAATAGTTCATAAATGAATTATCAAATCAAAAAATTATACGCAATCTTAACATAAGAATAGGGAATACTTTTTGGATCAAGTCATAAAAAAATAAAAAATGTGATCAAAAACATGATAAAAATATGATGACAAAAATGATCAAAAAAGAAAGAATAAAGTAAAGTAATATAAAAGTCTATTGACAGTAAAAAAATACATATTATAATTTGAATACTGACTGATGACGAGGTGTGGGCAGATTTGCCCCCATCGTCTAGTGGTTAGGACATCTCTCTTTCAAGGAGGTAGCGGGGATTCGATCTCCCCTGGGGGTAAGATAAAAAGTTGGTAAGGTGATAATTAATCAATAAACCTAAGATTAATTTAATTCTCCCGGGTTTATTAAGAAACATAGGATTAATTCTTCGTTAAACCTAGAATTAATCCTTCCACCCAGGGTCGATGCCCGAGCGGTTAATGGGGACGGACTGTAAATTCGTTGGCGATATGTCTACGCTGGTTCAAATCCAGCTCGGCCCAAAAATGCTACTCTATGAATATATATGTTATATATGATTTAGTAATATATATTTGATATTTGAGATTTCCTTTTAATTAATATTTAATTAAGGACTTTAAATAAAAGGAAATGTCAAACCATCCATTAAATTAATGAAAAGAGTTCGTGTATTTATATGCATATCGTGTATTTATATGATATGCATATTCTATATGCATTCTTATCAATTTTTCTTTCTAAGAATTGAGATTCATGAAAGTTTTTGAAGTTTCAATCAGTAAATTATTACTGAAATTTCATTTAATAAAGTCTCATTAAAAAAAAAAAAGAGTTTATTGCTCTTAAAGAGCAGATAAATTATCTGTTTTTTTGAATAAAACAATTTGAATAAAACAATAAAAGATTACTAGTAATCTGTCTCACTCTGACTAGAGTCTATATAATATTAATATGTGAATATATTAATATTGTAAAAATATTATTTTTAACTTTCGTATAGCATATAGCTGAATGGGATGATATTCATATTACCTTTATGAATATTTATACCATAGACCTTGCTTTGCTGGGATTGTAGTTCAATTGGTTAGAGCACCGCCCTGTCAAGGCGGAAGCTGCGGGTTCGAGTCCCGTCAGTCCCGAACTAGAATCCGAAATATTCATCCATTTTTCTTTTCTTTTTCGTGTAAAAAGGGAGGCAGAAAACAAAATCTCAATTTTAATAATCATTGAAATGATATTTTATTGGAATGAATATCTCTTTTGTTTTCGTTTTGCATTTATTACCCAGATAAATATGGATGCAGAAATCTCATTTTTTTTTGACTACTATCTATTGATTGATAAGATATATATTTCTAATATCCTGATTCTACGAATCAAAAGTTTTACTATATTCATTCAGTCTTTTATTTATACCATCGACCCTCGTCATACTTTTTTTTTTACTGTTCTTGATCAATAAAATGATGCTATTTTACAAGTTTTTATTTTTTTTATAAATAAAAATAAAAAGTTTTATTTTTTTCTTTATTAATAAAGAATAAACTTTGTATAATTACCTTAACAAACAAAGTACTCTTCATATTAAATAAAGTACACCTCTTTTAGTTCCGATTTTTTTTTATACTTAATATTTTCATTCAAGTAGCAGACTTAATTTGGAATATATGCATTCCATTCCAAATCCGAAAAAGGAGAGACTTACTAAAAAAAAGAGAAAATGAAGAAATGAACCTTTTCAGTTAATTTCTTAGAATATTCGATTTTATTATCTTCTCTTTTTACCATCATACTTCTAGTCTTAGTTTGGATATGTGTGTGACTGACCTATAGAATTTCAGTCATTTAAATAAAAATCCTTAATTGCATTAAATTTCAAAATATAAGAAAAATTAAGGATATTAAGATAAGGAAGACAGACAATAGGCAGACAATAAGCTATAAGACACAAAAAGTGGAAAAGGACTAATCCAATCCATTACCAAACTAGTATGGGTAAAAGATCTTCCTATGTTATACTATTTAATTCTCAACAATAAATCGATTTGATAGATCAGATATCCTTTACTCAAAAAAAGGATCCGATTCAATATTATCAGGATGCAAACCATCCTATTGAATTTCATTTATTTAAAGGAGTTCAATATCTCCTTTCTATGGGATTATATCCCGAGTTATTGCGAAAAAAAAAAAAAAAGAAAAATGAGATTATGGAAGTCAATATTCTCGCATTTATTGCTACTGCACTGTTCATTCTAGTTCCTACTGCTTTTTTACTTATTATCTACGTAAAAACAGTCAGCCAAAAGGATTAATTTGACTTAAACTTGAATTAGAAATTCTTATCAATAATTAAAGAAATAAAGAAATAAAAGAAAGTGATTAAAAAAAAGAGAATCCCAAGTGTTAACTAAAACAAACGATCTACTGCGGTAGAATATACTTATTTCTATCGCAGTAGAGAGTTTTTTATAGATTATCTTGTAAAAGAGAGACAAGCTTTTATTGAATAAAGCTTTGCAAGATCCATTGATGTAAAAAGATCAAAGAAAAAATTGATTGATATAATTCGATTACTCGAATGATTTCTCAAAAAATCTTCCTAATTAAAGTCCACTCCTTCCCCATACTACAAGGGAAAGTGAAAATGTAAAGACTACCATTAAAGCAGCCCAAGCAAAACTGACTAAATCCATGTAATTTGTGTCTCCTATTTCTATGAAGTAATTATTCCATTATTGATCAATAATAATAATACAATTATTAGTGAAGAGTCAAAATACGATTCTGATTTATAAGGCTATTAATAAACCAATTAAAAAATAGAAAGTGCTTAGCTTAATTTTAGGTAGAATCTCTCGTAGAAAGCCTTAAAAATCTGACATACAAACTCTTTTTTTTTTTTAAGAAATATCTAAATGTATTATCAAGATACATAAATAATACATTATTGTATTGTATACGTTAATAATTTTCTATTTAATCTAAACTTACTGTCTCTCTTTCTATGAGAGAAAGAGGAGCTGTCACTACAAATCTTAAACCTATTCCTTTATTTTTTTGAATTCCACTGGACAAGTTTTTCTATTTTCTCGAACGAGGAATTAGAGAAATCCAGTATCAAGAAAATCTTTGTCTCTAATTATTAATTATAAAGAACAAAAATTTGTCAAATTTTATTAGTAGGATATAGAAAAAGAAATTTTAAATATCTTGTTGAAAAGGCGACACCCAGATTTGAACTGGGGATAAAGGATTTGCAGTCCCCTGCCTTACCGCTTGGCCATGTCGCCAAATCTAATTCAAAATCGAGAAAAATGATTCAATTCTTTTTTCTTTTTTTTTTTTAATCCTATTTATTTTGCTTATCCCCTTCCAAAAAAAGGGGGGAGGATTTTTGTTTTTTATTGAATTAAATTGAAATAATTCATTCTATTTCAAAACACATACATATTCTTTAAGAACTTCTTTCCTTTATCTATTGAGGAATTCTTCAATCGATTTGAATTGATAAAAAAAGGATTTCCAGTGATAGATCCCAAAATTTAGGTCAAATTGGAACCATTAACTAGAATTTTAATTCTAGTTTTAATTCTAATTATTCTTGATTTCATTTTGGATTTTTTTTATCTTAAATTCTTAAATTTAGTATATTACTATTTTAGTATATTAGTATAAATTACTTGAAAAAGTCAAATTTTTTTCAATTAGGAATTATAATAAAATTCTCATTTATATATAAACCCCAGAATAGAAAAAATTACAAAGATTCTAATGCATTTTCTCTCTTATATATAATATCTCTAGTTAGAACGAATTTTGCTTTTATTTTGGACTGCATTGAAAATATTTAATAAAAAAAAATTATGATATAGCGTGACTTAATCTATCTTTGTTGTCAGATACAATATGCAGATGAATAGATATGAATAGGTAACTATACCCATATATTTTTACAAAATACTATTTGATTAGTATAATCACTTTGATAATTATAGAATTTAATACTAATTTAGTAATTATAATATTCTTAGATTATTAGTAATATTAGTAAAAATATTTTTCTAAAATCTAGTGATAGAAAGAAAGAACAAGATAAGTTAACACACAAAAAAGACATTTCAAATTCTCTTTTCTATCTTCTATTCTAATAAATAAAATAATCGGATATCTTTTGATTTGTACTTGATTCTTCTTTAAGTACAAAGAAAGATACTATGTTCTATGTTCTATGAAAGTAGACTTATATGAAGTATTTTATGATAGCCTCAAAAAATAAAAAAAAAAATATATATATATTATATATATATATATATATATATATATAATAACTAATATATAAACAACTTCGATCCTGCTTCAAAAATATTGATAAATGGCATCATGGCTAACATTTAAAACTATATTAATTAGAAATTAAATATTCTATTCATAATACTGAGAAGGTATTTTCTTTTTTCAAGATCTAAAAAAAATCCGTTGGGCATCTTATGCTTATGTCATAATAGATTCGAACACTTGCCTCGAATCGACTCAATATCATTTGCTATTAGTTTTTAATAGCAAATCGATGGAAATGGGGATGTCACCGATTGGTAATTACCATTGGTAATTACCAATCTGGGTTTCAAATCTTCTGACGAATCTAAGGTTATTTGTGAAGGCAACGTAATTTGTTCCGGTTCGGTTAGGTTCAAAAATTTTCTTGTGATAATAATAGAATTTTTTCCATTGTATAGAATATATAAAAAATTCTATTCTAATTAAAATAGAAAAAGGTTCGATTCCTTATGCTCCCATATATATTTCTTTTATGAAAAAGAAATTGGTTTACATTTTTTTCATATCATTTAAATAAAAATTTCTTAAAGCAGAATTTCAATTAAAAATGAAATTCATTCTAAGAATTTATTTGAATTTGATTTCAATGAAATAAAATAGAAAATCTTAGTAAAATACCATATAATCTTAGTAAAATACTATATTAAAATACCATATTCATTCTTTTTTCCAAACTAGAAAGAAATGTTTAATTTCTCTAACATAATATGTTTATACTTAAATTTCTTTAGCTTTAGTAAGAATTTAGTCTCTTAGATTTTTTTTATTTGTTATATCATTAATT